TAAGAGGAGTAGTTATGAACCCTGTCGACCATCCCCATGGAGGTGGTGAAGGGAGGGCTCCAATTGGTAGAAAAAAACCCGCAACCCCTTGGGGTTATCCTGCACTTGGAAGAAGAACTAGAAAAAGGAAAAAATATAGTGAGACTTTGATTCTTCGTCGCCGTAGTAAATAGGAGAGAAAATAGAATTTCTTTCTTCGTCTTAAAAAAAATAGGAGTTAATTAACTGTGACACGTTCACTAAAAAAAAATCCTTTTGTAGCAAAGCATTTATTAAGAAAAATCGAGAAGCTTAATACAAAGGCGGAAAAAGAAATAATAAAAACTTGGTCCCGGGCGTCCACCATTATACCCACAATGATTGGCCATACTATCGCTATACATAATGGAAGGGAACACTTACCCGTTTATATAATAGATCTTATGGTAGGACATAAATTGGGAGAATTTGCACCTACTATAAATTTTCGAGGGCATGCAAAAAATGATAATAAATCTCGTCGTTAATTAAATGAATTAAAAAAATGAATATAGATTTTTTTTAGTGAGAGGTAAACCTTATGATAAAGAAGAGAAAGAAAAAATCATATACTTCTGCTTTAGGGCAATATATATCTATGTCTGCCCACAAAGCACGAAGAGTAATTGATCAAATCCGTGGACGTTCCTACGAAGAAGCACTTATGATATTAGAACTTATGCCTTATCGAGGATGTTATCCTATTTTTAAATTGGTTTATTCTGCAGCAGCAAATGCTATTCACAATAAGGGTTTCAACGAAACATATTTAATCATTAGGAAAGCTGAAGTGAACGAAGGAAATACCGTGAAAAAATTCAAACCGCACGCCCGAGGACGAAGTTACCCGATAAAAAGACCCACTTGTCATATAACTATCGTATTGGAAGATATATCCTTCCGAGAATATCCAAAATATAGATATTTAATGTATTTTAAAAAACCTGGATGCAGAAATGAAAACATAAACAGAAATATAAGATGCCATGATACATATAGTAGTGGAGGACCATGGGACAAAAAATAAATCCACTTGGTTTCAGACTTGGTACAACCCAAAATCATCATTCTCTTTGGTTTGCACAACCAAAAAAGTATTCTGAAGGTTTAGAAGAAGATAAAAAAATACGAGACTGTATTAAAAATTATGTCCAAAAAAATATAAGAATATCCTCTGGTATGGAGGGAATTGCACGTATCGAAATTCAAAAAAGAATCGATCTCATTCAGGTCATAATCTATATGGGATTTCCTAAATTCTTAATTGAAGATAAACCCCGAAGAGTCGAAGAATTACAGATGAATGTTCAAAAAGAACTTAATTGTGTCAATAGAAAACTCAACATTGCTATTACAAGAATTTCCAATCCATATGGACATCCTAATATTCTTGCAGAATTTATAGCTGGACAATTAAGGAATCGAGTTTCTTTTCGAAAAGCAATGAAAAAAGCTATTGAATTAACTGAGCAGGCGAATACAAAAGGAATTCAAGTACAAATTGCAGGACGTATTGACGGAAAAGAAATTGCACGTGTTGAATGGATCAGAGAAGGCAGAGTTCCTTTACAAACTATTGAGGCTAAAATTGATTATTGTTCCTATACAGTTCGAACTATTTATGGGGTCTTAGGAATCAAAATTTGGATATTCGTAACCGAAGAATAAAAAAACTTTACTTGTCTTTACATTTTGTACAACGATAAAAAACTCAAACTATTCAGTAATAAAAAAAAAAAAACAAAAATTTTCGGTCTTTTTTTTATGTTTAAGAAAAAAAATCAGCAATTCTATAAGGTTGAATAAAAATTTCCATCAATACTCCTTTGATATAATTGCTATGCTTAGTGTGTGACTCGTTGGTTTAGGATTAGATTAAAAAGCAAAAAAAGAACTTATCTATAAGAGGAACTAATAACTATAGCATTAATAAATAACCTAAGCAACTCATTGCTTCGCATTATCTGAATCCAAAAAATCAGTCAAGATATGATAGACTGATCATATCATTGTAGCAACTGAATTTTTTTTTACAAAAAAAAAAAAAAATAAATCTGATTATAGGTTATGAAGGGAAATTAAATAAAAAAAAAGTATGCGGATAAATGGAAGGGTGAGAGAAAGAGAGAAAAAAAGGAATATCAATGATATATGATTCCAATTTTGAAGGTCTATGAGGTCAATGTAAGAAAAACAATGTAATAAAGCATCAATACGGATTCATTTATATTAATTAAATAAATCTGTTCCAAAAACAAAAAATTAATAAGAGCAGCCCTGAGCCAATAAAAACTAAGAAGATTGACTCAAAAACAAATTTAATTTATTTATAAAAATATTAATTTAATTAAATTTAGGGCTCCGTTGTTAAATTCAGGCCTAACGATTAATCAAGAAGCAATGGGAACGATGGAACCCATGAATATAGAAGATTCTATTAAAAAAAATCTTAATAATTCGTTGGGTGGGATGGCGGAATAAACCAGAAACTAATTTATCTATTCTGATTTTGATTCTGAGAACTCATGGAACAACTATCAAACTGAAATAGATATTGAAAGAGTAAATATTCGCCGGCGAAAACTTTATTTTTTTGTTTTTCAAATTAAAAAATTTGAGTCGATTAAAATAAAGAAAACAAAAAGACAAAAAAAAGAAAATTTAGAATATTCTAACTCCAAAAAAACGACATTCGACATTACGATATTACCTTAATTCCATTTCCAAAAAAGACATACACAAACTGAGAATAGATCAGATGAAATCTCAAAAAATTCCATGATTCATCTTATTAATCATTAACTATATCTTATCTATATCTTAATACAATCTTTTTTAGTCCTTTTATTCGCGAGGAGCTGGATGAGAAGAAACTCTCACGTCCAGTTCTGTAGTAGAGATGGAATTTATAATTAAAAAAAACATCAACTATAACCCAAAAAGAACGAGATTTCGTAAACAACATCGAGGAAGACTAAAAGGAATTTCTTATCGTGGTAATCGTATTTGTTTTGGCAGATATGCTCTTCAAGCACTTGAACCCGCTTGGATCACATCTAGACAAATAGAAGCAGGGCGACGAGCAATGACGCGAAATGTACGCCGTGGTGGAAAAATTTGGGTACGTATATTTCCAGACAAACCAGTTACAGTAAGACCCGCGGAAACACGTATGGGTTCGGGGAAAGGATCCCCCGAATATTGGGTAGCTGTGGTTAAACCAGGTAAAATACTTTATGAAATGGGTGGGGTACCCGAAAATATAGCCAGAAGGGCTATTTCAATAGCGGCATCAAAAATGCCTATAAAAACTCAATTCATTATTTCTGAATAGGAATATAGAATCAAAAAGGTAAAGAAATTTTAGGGATAAAAAGATTGCCAGTTTTCTTTTTTTGACAAACAATATTTTTTTTACTTCGTCCTTTGCATTAAAAGAAGAGATAAAAAAAAATAATATGATTCAACCTCAAACCTATTTGAATGTAGCAGACAACAGTGGGGCTCGAGAATTGATGTGTATTCGAATAATAGGAGCTAGTAATCGCCGATATGCTCATATTGGTGACGTTATTGTTGCTGTGATCAAGGAAGCAATACCAAATACTCCTCTAGAAAGATCAGAGGTGATCAGAGCTGTAATTGTACGTACTTGTAAAGAACTCAAACGTAACAATGGGACGATAATACGATATGATGACAATGCCGCAGTTGTCATTGATCAAGAAGGAAATCCAAAAGGAACTCGAGTTTTTGGGGCGATCCCACGGGAATTAAGATTCAATTTTACTAAAATAGTTTCATTAGCTCCTGAGGTATTATAAAATGAGACCTGAATATCAAAAGTTCGTATAGGATTAAAAAAATAGTATTTAAATCAAATTAATTAATTAATAGATTAATAGATTGTGTATCACGCATATACCCTTAATAATAATATTATAATAAATAATAATGTTTGTTATAGTATTAAATAAAAAAATATAATTAAAAGTAAATAATATATAAAATTGAATTCATATTCATATATTAATATATTAATATAATATATATTAATATATAATTCGTCTATATATATAAATAAAAAAAAAAAGAGCATGTTGATTATATCAAAATTCGAGAACAAAAGGAATTTGAACTTATCATGGGGAGAGACACTATTGCTGATATAATAACCTCTATACGAAATGCTGACATGAATAGAAAAGGAACGGTTCGGATAGCATCGACAAACATCACCGACAACATTGTTAAAATACTTTTACGAGAGGGTTTTATCGAAAACGTAAGGAAACATCGAGAAAACAACCAATATTTTTTGATTTTAACCCTAAGACATAGACGAAATAAGAAAGAATCCTATAAAACTATTTTAAATTTAAAGAGGATCAGTCGACCCGGTCTACGAATCTATTCTAACTCTCAACGAATTCCGCGAATTTTAGGTGGAATAGGAATTGTAATCCTTTCGACTTCTCGAGGTATAATGACAGACCGAGAAGCTCGACTAAAAGGAATCGGCGGAGAAATTTTGTGTTATATATGGTAATCCTTCTAATATCAAAATTGTATATCCGGAACTTACCATTTGTGAAAAAAAGGGGGGTTGGTATTACACAACCCCCCTAAATAAGTGAAGAGGCTTTACCTGGAATGAAAGAAAAAAATGAATTCATAAAAGTTTTCTTTCTAAATCACTCCCGAACGGCATGGTCCGGCTTTGTTTAGATACTGAAGATTTGTGTGATTCTAGGTCATGCTTCCAAAAGGATCCGGCATATTTTTGTATAGGTATACCACTGGGAGAAAAAGGTAAAAATTTAAGTAAGTTCTAATGTATGAGTTAACCAGGGGTCATAAAATTTATAGACTCCATAACAAGGATTCAAATTATTAAGTGGTTTTTTCAATTTCAACATTCCTTTCATGAAGATACAATTCAAGATTCAAAAAAATATCAAGAAACTTTTTTTCTTCCAACA